GCTTACGTAGCTCAATTAAAGCATACCGCTGAAGATGGTAAGATGGTCCTTAACCGGCCCCGAAAGCACAAAGGTTTGGTCCTAACCTTTCTATCAGCCCTAGCTAAGATTATACATGCAAGTATCCGCACCCCTGTGAGAATGCCCTACAGTTTCCCGCCCGGAAACAAGGAGCTGGTATCAGGCACACCTACGTACCGCCCACGACACCTTGCTCTGCCACACCCTCAAGGGAAACCAGCAGTAATAAACATTAAGCCATGAGTGAAAACTTGACTTAGTTACAGCTACTAGGGCCGGTTAAATTCGTGCCAGCCACCGCGGTTATACGAAAGGCCCAAGTTGATAGTTCTCGGCGTAAAGAGTGGTTAAGTTAACCTAACATACTAAAGCCGAATGCCCCCAAAACTGTAATACGTTCTCGGAGAGACGAAGCCCAACTACGAAAGTGGCTTTAAAAACCTGACCCCACGAAAGCTGCGAAACAAACTGGGATTAGATACCCCATTATGCCCAGCCCTAAACTTTGACATTTCCTACACACTATTCCGCCTGGGTACTACAAGCACTAGCTTAAAACCCAAAGGACTTGGCGGTGCTTAAGATCCATCTAGAGGAGCCTGTTCTTGAACCGATACCCCCCGTTTTACCTTACCCTCTCTAGCCCCAACCGCCTATATACCGCCGCCGTCAGCTCACCCTGTGAGGGATCAACAGTAAGCGGGATTAGCATGGCCCAAAACGTCAGGTCGAGGTGTAGCGTATGAGAGGGCTAGAAATGGGCTACATTCCCTTTATAGGGAATCACGAATTATAAATTGAAACATTTATCATGAAGGAGGATCTAGCAGTAAATTAAATAAGAGAGTTTAATTGAAATAGGCACTAAAGCACGCACACACCGCCCGTCACTCTCCCCGCAACAAATTCTTTATTTATTTAATCACACTAAAAAAATAAGGGGAGGCAAGTCGTAACATGGTAAGTGTACCGGAAGGTGCACTTGGCTCAGCAGGACGTAGCTAAAACAGCAAAGCAGCTCCCTTACACTGAGAAGTCGTCTGTGCAAGTCAGACCGCCCTGACACCTATTAGCTAGCCCCTCCCTACAACTCAACCCTCCCACTTATTTATAACCCCTCACATACTAAAACAAGAAGCCAAACCATTTTTCCCCCTAAGTATAGGCGATAGAAAAGGAACTTAGGAGCAATAGAAAAAGTACCGCAAGGGAACGCTGAAAGAGAAATGAAATAACCCAGTAAAGCCAAAAAAAGCAGAGATTACACCTCGTACCTTTTGCATCATGATTTAGCAAGCACACCCGAGCAAAAAGAATTTTAGTTCGGCCCCCCGAAACCAAGTGAGCTACTCCAAGGCAACCTGAAAAAAGGGTTAACCCGTCTCTGTAGCAAAAGAGTGGGAAGACCTTCGAGTAGCGGTGACAGACCAATCGAACTTGGTTATAGCTGGTTGCTTGAGAAGAGAATAAAAGTTCTGCCTCTCGTATTCTACCCCCCACTTCAGCCCATTACTGAGCCCCGCAAGATAAAAGAAAACAAGAGAGTTAGTCAAAGGAGGTACAGCCCCTTTGAAACAAAATACAACTTTTTCCAGAAGGGTTAAGATCATAATACTTTAAGGTGACTATATTCCGGTGGGCCTGAAAGCAGCCATCCCGTCAGAAAGCGTTAAAGCTCTATTATACTCTCCACCCCCAATCCCGATAACAAATCTAAGCCCTCTACCCCTATCAAGCCATTCCACAAAACCATGGAAGAGATTATGCTAAAATGAGTAATCAGAGAAAAGTCCACCTCTCTCTTTGTACATGTGTAAATCGGATCGGACCCTCCACCGAAACTTAACGGACCCAAACAACAGAGGGTACTGAATAATAAATAATTAACAAGAAAATTATTCAAAACATCACCGTTAACCCTACACTGGTGTACTTCAAAAGAAAGACTAAGAGGAAAAGAAGGAACTCGGCAAAACACCCCAAGCCTCGCCTGTTTACCAAAAACATCGCCTCTTGCTAATCCCGTATAAGAGGTCCCGCCTGCCCAGTGACCCCAAGTTCAACGGCCGCGGTATTTTGACCGCGCGAAGGTAGCGTAATCACTTGTCCCTTAAATGAGGGCCTGTATGAATGGCATAACGAGGGCTTAACTGTCTCCTTTTCCCGGTCAATGAAATTGATCTTCCCGTGCAGAAGCGGGAATCCACACATAAGACGAGAAGACCCTATGGAGCTTTAGACTCTACAACAGACCATTTCAATTACTCCCACTAAACACAGTAACAATTATTGAACCCTGTTCCCTGTCTTCGGTTGGGGCGACCACGGGGAATAAAAAATCCCCCACGTGGATCAGAAGTACCTCTCCCCGATTTACTTCCACAACTATGAGCCACAGCTCTAATGCACAGAATCTCTGACCTTGAGATCCGGCAAAGCCGATCAACGGACCAAGTTACCCTAGGGATAACAGCGCAATCCCCTTTAAGAGTCCCTATCGCCAAGGGGGTTTACGACCTCGATGTTGGATCAAGACATCCTAATGGTGCAACCGCTATTAAGGGTTCGTTTGTTCAACGATTAAAGTCTTACGTGATCTGAGTTCAGACCGGAGTAATCCAGGTCAGTTTCTATCTATGACATATTCTTTTCTAGTACGAAAGGACCGAAAAGAAAAGGCCCATACCCCCAGCATGCCTTGCCCTTAACTAATGAAATTAACTAAAACAGACAAAAGAGCATACCACCTCTGCTAAAGATAATAGTACGTTAAGATGGCAGAGCCCGGTAATTGCAAAAGACCTAAGCCCTTTGCACAGGGGTTCAAATCCCCTCCTTAACAGTGAGTAGCATATTCTTCCTAAATTTCTTGAACGCTCTAGTTCTCATTATTTTCGTACTTCTAGCCGTAGCTATCCTCACATTACTTGAACGAAAAATTTTGGGCTATATACAACTACGAAAAGGTCCTAACATCGTTGGCCCCTACGGCCTCCTACAACCAATTGCAGACGGACTAAAACTATTTATAAAAGAAGTCATTCGCCCCGCTACCTCCTCTCCATTCCTCTTCCTAACAACCCCAGTACTCGCCCTGACTCTAGCCCTCACCCTATGAACCCCTATACCCCTCCCCGTCCCAATAGCAGACCTTAACCTTGGAATCTTATTCATTCTTGCTCTCTCCAGCCTTGCAGTCTACTCAATTCTAGGATCCGGCTGAGCCTCCAACTCCAAATACGCCCTAATCGGAGCACTACGAGCTGTCGCTCAAACCATCTCCTATGAAGTAAGCCTAGGGCTAATTCTCCTAAACACTGTTCTCTTCGTGGGAAGCTTTGCCTTACTGGCCTTCACAACACTACAAGAAACAATATGGCTTATCCTACCCTTATGACCCCTCGCTGCAATATGATTCGTATCTTCACTCGCAGAGACAAACCGGGCCCCCTTCGATCTGACCGAGGGAGAGTCAGAACTAGTCTCAGGATTTAATGTCGAATACGCAGGAGGATCTTTCGCAATATTCTTTTTAGCAGAATATTCAAATATTCTCTTTATTAACTCCCTCTCCTCCGTTGTATTCATTGGAACATCCCCGTCAAACTACGCCACCCCTGTAATTATATCTAAAGCGACCTTCCTCTCTTCTACATTCTTATGAATTCGTGCTTCTTACCCCCGATTCCGTTATGACCAACTTATACACCTAATTTGAAAAAGTTTTCTCCCTCTCACACTTGCGCTGGTCATTTGACATCTGGCACTCCCAATCGCGTTCGCTGGTCTGCCTCCTCACCTATGAAGGGAAGTGTGCCTGAATCAAAGGATCACTTTGATAGAGTGAATCATGAAGGTTGAAACCCTTCCGCTTCCTCACTTAGAAAAAAGGGACTTGAACCCTACCTGAAGAGATCAAAACTCTTAGTGCTTCCACTACACTATTTTCTAGTAAAGTCAGCTAATTTTAAGCTCTTGGGCCCATACCCCAAAAATGTTGGTTAAAATCCTTCCTTTACTAATGAGCCCATACGTTCTGGCCATTCTATTATTTAGCTTAGGATTCGGCACTATAATCACTTTTGCTAGCAGCCATTGAATAATGGCCTGAATGGGATTAGAAATTAATACCCTTGCTATTATCCCCCTGATAGCTCAACATCACCACCCCCGAGCAGCCGAGGCCACCATAAAATATTTCCTCATTCAAGCCACCGCAGCAGCCATGCTCCTATTTGCCAGCGCTACAAATGCTTGAATATCAGGACAATGAGAAATTCAACAAACAACCCATAACCTCCCAATAACAATAATTATTCTGGCTTTGGCCCTTAAAACTGGACTAGCCCCCTTTCACATATGACTCCCAGAAGTGCTCCAAGGCCTAAACCTCACCACAGGACTTATTTTGTCCACATGACAAAAACTAGCCCCATTCGCACTCCTCCTTCAAATCCAACCAACAAGCCCAACAACACTTGCCATCCTAGGACTTCTCTCAACTATAGTAGGCGGCTGAGGGGGACTAAACCAAACCCAATTGCGAAAAATCCTTGCCTACTCATCAATTGCCCACTTGGGATGAATAATTCTAGTACTTCAGCTAGCCCCCTCTCTTACACTTCTTGCCCTCCTTACATATATCGTCATAACATTCTCAACATTCCTTATTTTTAAACTTAATGCAGCCACAACCATCAATATGCTTGCCACCGCCTCATCAAAAACCCCAGCCCTAGCAGCCATAGCCCCCCTAGCCCTCCTCTCCCTCGGCGGCCTTCCACCATTAACAGGATTTATGCCTAAATGACTTATTCTTCAAGAATTAACTAAAAATGAGCTAGCCCCAACAGCCACCTTAGCAGCCCTCTCCGCTCTTCTCAGCCTATATTTCTATCTCCGTCTCACATATGCCATAACCCTAACAATTTCCCCAAACAACCTAATCGGAACCGCTTCATGACGTTTCACCCCTTCACAATTTACACTTCCTCTGACTATCTCAACTTCTGCTACAATCCTTCTCCTTCCTCTCACCCCAACAATGTGAGCACTACTTCAAACATAAGAGACTTAGGATAACACCCAGACCGAGGACCTTCAAAGCCCTAAGCGGGAGTGAAAATCTCCCAGTCCCTGATAAAACTTGCGGGATACTAACCCACATCTCCTGCATGCAACGCAGATACTTTCATTAAGCTAAAGCCTTTCTAGATGGGCAGGCCTTGATCCTACATTCTCTTAGTTAACAGCTAAGCGCTCAAACCAGTGAGCTTCCATCTACCCTCCCCGCCTACCCCGAGAAAAGGCGGGGAAAGCCCCGGCAAGTAATTAGCTTGCTTCTTAAGATTTGCAATCTTACGTGGTGACACCCCAGGGCTTGGCAGGAAGAGGGCTCAAACCTCTGTATATGGGGCTACAATCCACCGCTTACTCAGCCATCCTGCCCAACTTGTGATAATTACACGTTGATTTTTCTCAACCAACCATAAAGATATTGGCACTCTTTACCTAGTATTTGGTGCCTGAGCTGGAATAGTCGGAACCGCCCTAAGCCTTCTTATCCGAGCAGAACTCAGCCAGCCCGGGGCTCTTCTGGGGGACGACCAGATCTATAATGTAATTGTAACGGCACACGCTTTCGTAATAATTTTCTTTATAGTGATACCAATCATGATTGGAGGATTTGGAAATTGGCTTATCCCCTTAATAATTGGAGCACCAGACATAGCATTCCCCCGAATAAACAACATAAGCTTCTGGCTTCTCCCCCCTTCATTTCTTCTTCTCCTAGCATCCTCTGCAGTTGAAGCAGGAGCTGGTACAGGATGAACTGTCTACCCGCCTCTTGCCAGCAATCTAGCACACGCCGGGGCATCTGTTGACCTTACCATCTTCTCCCTCCATCTGGCAGGGGTATCCTCAATTTTAGGTGCCATTAACTTCATTACAACCATTATTAATATAAAACCCCCCGCTATCTCCCAGTATCAAACCCCTCTATTTGTATGAGCAGTTCTCATCACAGCTGTCCTTCTCCTCTTATCTTTACCAGTCCTTGCTGCCGGAATCACAATACTTCTTACAGATCGAAACTTAAATACCTCTTTCTTCGACCCTGCAGGAGGAGGGGATCCAATTCTATACCAGCACCTCTTCTGATTCTTTGGTCACCCAGAAGTCTACATCCTCATCCTCCCTGGCTTCGGCATGATTTCTCATATTGTTGCCTACTATGCAGGGAAAAAAGAACCTTTTGGTTATATGGGAATAGTCTGAGCTATAATGGCTATCGGCCTGCTGGGATTTATTGTCTGAGCCCACCATATATTTACTGTTGGTATAGACGTAGATACTCGAGCATATTTTACATCTGCAACAATGATTATTGCTATTCCGACAGGCGTAAAAGTCTTTAGCTGACTAGCAACGCTTCATGGGGGGTCTGTAAAATGAGAAACACCCCTGCTCTGGGCTCTGGGCTTTATTTTCCTATTCACAGTCGGAGGACTAACAGGAATTGTCTTAGCCAACTCTTCTTTAGACATCGTTTTACACGACACATATTATGTAGTAGCCCACTTCCACTATGTCCTATCAATAGGAGCAGTATTTGCTATTATAGGAGGATTTGTGCACTGGTTCCCCTTATTCTCTGGCTTCACTCTTCATGAAACATGGACAAAAATTCACTTCGGGGTAATATTCGTAGGGGTTAACCTTACCTTCTTCCCTCAACACTTCCTTGGCCTAGCTGGAATACCTCGACGATACTCTGATTACCCAGATGCCTACACACTCTGAAATACTATCTCCTCAATAGGCTCACTTATTTCCCTAGTAGCAGTAATTATATTCCTCTATATTATTTGAGAAGCCTTCGTTACTAAACGAGAAGTAATAACAGTAGAAATAACCTCCACAAACGTGGAATGACTTCACGGATGCCCTCCACCATATCACACCTTTGAAGAGCCTGCATTCGTCCTAGTTCAACGAACTTCATTACCCTCCAAAACCTATTAACGAGGAAGGGAGGAATTGAACCCCCGTAAGCTGGTTTCAAGCCAACCACATTACCACTCTGTCACTTCCTTTCATAAAGACGCTAGTAAAGAAATATTACGTCACCTTGTCAAGGTGAAATGGTGGGTGGGAGTCCCACGCGTTTTAAGCATGGCATACCCCTCTCAATTAGGATTCCAAGACGCAGCTTCACCCCTCATAGAAGAACTCCTGCATTTCCACGATCACGCCCTAATAATCATCTTCCTGATCAGTACCTTCGTCCTTTATATTATTGTAGCTATAGTTACAACTAAACTAACTAACAGTTTTATTCTAGACTCACAAGAAGTTGAAATTATCTGAACAGTCCTGCCAGCCGTAATTTTAATTATAATTGCCCTCCCATCACTTCGAATTCTTTATATTATAGATGAAATCAACGACCCCCATCTAACAGTTAAAGCCGTAGGCCATCAATGATACTGAAGTTATGAATATACAGATTACGAAGACCTTGGATTTGACTCCTACATGATTCCCACACAAGACCTCACCCCTGGGCAATTTCGCCTAATTGAGACAGACCATCGAATAGTAATTCCCGTTGAATCACCAATCCGCGTTTTAGTCTCCGCCGAAGACGTTCTCCACTCCTGAGCAGTCCCCTCTTTAGGCGTAAAAATAGACGCAGTCCCTGGCCGCCTGAACCAAGTAGCCTTTGTTGCATCTCGACCTGGTGTATTCTATGGACAATGCTCTGAAATCTGTGGCGCAAACCATAGTTTTATACCAATCGTAGTTGAAGCAGTTCCGCTAGTGCATTTCGAAACCTGGTCATCTCTCATACTTGAAGACGCTTCGCTATGAAGCTAAACCGGGCCACAGCATTAGCCTTTTAAGCTAAAGATTGGTGACTCCCAACCACCCCTAGCGAGATGCCCCAGTTAAACCCTGACCCATGACTGCTCATCTTCGCATTCTCTTGGCTTTCTTTCCTCGCCCTTTTTCCATCAAAGATACTCACCTATGCTTTTCTTTGAGACCCAATCTCTCAAAACATACAAAACTCTTACACTCTTGACTGAGCCTGAACCCAAGGCTAATAGCAACCTTCCTAGTTATATTATTCAACGCACTACCGAGAGAACGCCCCCGTACGCTTAAGGACCATTAATGGACATAACAGAAACTAAGACTGATACCAAACCTTTTTGATCAATTCATAAGTCCCTATTTTCTTGGGGTACCGCTATTAATGCTAGCGTTAGTTTTTCCGCGGACCCTGCTCCCTGAGTCATCTATCCGCTGGCTTAAAAATCGCCAACTCACTCTCTACGGATGGGCCGTAGTGAACCTGATACAACCAGTCCTTAAACCCTTAAGCCTAGGGGGCCATAAATGAGCCCTTGTTCTCTCCTCCCTTATAGTGTTCTTAATTCTACTTAATATACTAGGCCTTCTCCCATATACTTTTACACCTACAACACAACTGTCCCTTAATTTAGCATTCGCCGTCCCCTTATGATTTTCCACTGTCTTCATCGGTATAGTTAACCAACCAACGCATGCGCTAGGTCACCTTCTCCCAGAAGGTACCCCCACCCCCCTAATCCCAGTACTAATTTTAATCGAGACTATTAGCCTATTCATCCGCCCCTTAGCCTTAGGTGTTCGACTCACGGCAAATCTTACAGCAGGTCATCTTCTCATTCAACTCATTTCTACAGCCGCATACCTCATCCTTCCCCTTATACCCCCTGTGTTCTTACTGACTTCAACACTTCTGCTTCTCCTTTCCCTGCTGGAAATAGCCGTTGCTATAATCCAAGCCTACGTCTTTATCCTGCTTCTCAGCTTGTATCTCCAAGAGAATGTATATGACCCATCAAGCACATGCATATCACATAGTTGATCCCAGCCCCTGACCCCTTACAGGTGCAATAGCCGCCCTCCTTATGACCTCTGGTTTAGCAATATGGTTCCACTACAACTCCACATTGCCCATAACTTTAGGTCTCATTCTACTCCTTCTAACCATGTATCAATGATGGCGTGACATCGTGCGAGAAGGAACATTTCAAGGGCACCACACCCCTCCCGTCCAAAAAGGTCTACGATATGGGATAATTCTCTTTATCACCTCAGAAGTATTCTTCTTTCTAGGATTTTTCTGAGCTTTCTATCACTCAAGCCTTGCACCCACCCCTGAGCTAGGAGGATGCTGACCCCCCACTGGAATCACTACGCTTAACCCATTTGAAGTCCCACTACTAAATACCGCCGTCCTACTAGCTTCCGGCGTTACAGTTACCTGAGCACATCACAGTATTATAGAAGGAAACCGTAAAGAAGCCATTCAATCTTTATCTCTTACTATCCTTCTAGGATTCTACTTCACTCTTCTCCAAGCAATAGAATATTATGAAGCCCCCTTTACAATTGCAGACGGAGTCTATGGCTCTACCTTTTTCGTGGCTACCGGATTCCACGGCCTACATGTAATTATTGGCACAACCTTCCTAGGTGTATGCCTACTGCGGCAAATACACTTCCATTTTACATCAGACCATCATTTTGGATTCGAAGCAGCAGCCTGGTATTGACACTTCGTCGATGTAGTCTGATTATTCTTATACATCTCCATTTACTGATGGGGATCGTATCTCTCTAGTATTTAAGTTAGTACAGGTGACTTCCAATCACCTAGTCTTGGTTAAAATCCAAGGAGAGATAATGAACTTAGTCGTCCTAATATTAACTATCTCAACAGCCCTATCTGTAATCCTGGCTATTGTAGCCTTCTGACTTCCACAAACAAACCTATATTATGAAAAATTATCCCCCTATGAATGCGGTTTCGACCCACTGGGAACAGCTCGTCTCCCCTTTTCTCTCCGCTTCTTCCTTGTAGCCATCCTCTTTCTCCTTTTCGACCTAGAAATTGCCCTTCTACTACCACTCCCATGAGGGGACCAACTACTCTCCCCTCTAACAACATTTATATGAGCATCAACTATTTTAGCCCTCTTAACTCTTGGCCTAGTCTATGAATGATTACAAGGAGGACTAGAATGGGCCGAATAGGCAGTTAGTTTAAATTAAAACCTTTGATTTCGGCTCAAAAATAAGTGGTTAAACTCCATAATTGCCTTATGACTCCCACCCACTTTGCCTTCTCTTCCGCCTTCCTTCTAAGCTTGGCAGGCCTGGCATCCAACCGAACACACATTCTCTCCGCCCTCCTATGTCTTGAAGGCATAATACTATCCCTCTTCATTGCCCTCTCTGTATGAGCCCTCCAACTTAACTGTACCAACTTCTCAATTGCACCCCTGATCCTCCTGGCCTTTTCAGCCTCTGAAGCAAGTGCAGGACTAGCACTACTAGTTGCAACTTCCCGCACCCACGGCAACGACCGCCTAAAAAACTTTAACCTCCTACAATGCTAATAGTTATCGTCCCCTCTATTTTACTTATTCTAACCATTTGGGTCATTCCCTTCCGACAACTCTGATCCATATCACTTACTTACAGCGTAATAATTTTTATAATCAGTCTAAAGTGATTTTGTAACACTATAGATGCATGTTGATATTTTGCAACTCCCTACCTAGCAACAGATTGAATCTCAACTCCCTTGCTAATTCTCACCTGCTGACTTCTACCCCTAATAATCCTTGCTAGCCAACACCACATAGCCTCCGAACCTGAAAATCGACAACGAATATATATTACCCTATTAGTCTCTTTGCAAGTTTTATTACTACTGTCATTTAGTACTACTGACTTAATAATATTTTATGTAATATTCGAAGCTACCCTTATCCCCACCCTTATTATTATTACACGGTGAGGAAGTCAAGAAGAGCGGCTTAAAGCCGGCGCCTACTTCCTATTTTACACCCTAATAGGCTCTCTCCCCTTATTAGTAGCAATTCTTGCTCTTCTGTATAAAACAGGAACCCTCTCCCTCTTAACCCTACGGTTCGTCCCCCCAATCCCCTTAGAATCATATACAGACAAAATATGATGAGCAGGATGTTTAATTGCATTCCTTGTAAAAATACCACTGTACGGCGTCCACCTCTGACTACCCAAGGCACACGTTGAGGCCCCAGTCGCAGGCTCAATAATTCTTGCCGCTATTCTACTAAAACTAGGGGGCTACGGCATAATGCGAATTACTATAGTACTGCAACCCCTCAACCCAGAACTAACCTACCCCTTAATTATCATTGCATTATGAGGCGTCGTCATAACTGGAGCAATTTGCCTTCGACAAGGCGACCTAAAAGCACTCATCGCCTATTCATCAGTGGGCCATATAGGCCTTGTCGCAGCAGGCATTCTAATCCAAACACCCTGAGGATTCTCAGGCGCTATTGTACTTATAATTGCACATGGCCTTACTTCCTCAGCCCTCTTCTGTCTAGCCAATACCTCCTACGAACGAACTCACAGCCGCATACTTCTACTAACACGAGGCTTCCAAGTAGCCCTACCAATAATAACCACTTGATGATTCCTAGCAGTCCTCGCAAACATTGCCCTCCCCCCACTCCCTAACCTACTAGGAGAACTCATAATTATCTCCTCTCTATACACCTGAGCACCAGAAACTATCATCCTTACAGGAGCTGGCACACTCTTTACAGTAGCCTACTCTATATATATATTCATAAAAACACAACGAGGCCCTCTCCCTAAACATACTATTGCTGTAGACCCTCCACACACCCGAGAACACCTTCTTATAGCCCTCCACCTTTTTCCTATTATCCTCCTCATCCTTAAACCCGAGCTAATTTGAGGCTCAGTGTATTGTAGACATAGTTTAACAAAAACATTAGATTGTGATTCTAAAAATAGAGGTTAAAATCCCCTTGTTCACCGGAGAGAGGCCCTAGGCAACGGAAACTGCTAATTTCCGCAACTTTGGTTAAATTCCAGAGCTCACTCGCAGCTATCAAAGGATAATAGTCTATCCATTGGTCTTAGGAACCAAAAACTCTTGGTGCAAATCCAAGTGATAGCAACTATGCTAAACATCAGTGTCTCCGTTATAAGCGCATCCTTCCTAGCAATACTCTTGGTTCTCACTACACCATTTATCACACTCTTAAACCCCCTCTCCCCCTATCCAGAACCCTTAAAAGTTAAACCTATTATAGCAGTTTCCTTAGCCTTCTTCTACTCCTTAATCCCCTTACTAATCCACCTTGCTAACGGAACAGAAGTGACCTCCTACCACTGGGACTGACTCCCTACCTTTCCATTTGATATAGCCCTCTCCTTTACTATTGACGTCTATACCATCTTCTTCTCCCCTGTTGCACTATTCGTCTCCCTTATAATTTTCATCTTTACTAGCTGATATATGAAAAACGACCCACACCTAGAACTATTCTTCAAATATATGACACTATTCTTACTATCCATGCTCATTCTGGCTTCAGCAAACAACCTCTTCCAACTTTTCATCGGTTGGGAAGGCGTAGGGATCATATCCTTCTTACTCATCAGCTGATGACATGGACGACAAAATGCCAACGCAGCAGCGCTCCAAGCATTAATATATAATCGCCTCGGTGACATTGGATTCTTGGTTGCACTAGCATGATTTGCACTTACATTAGGCACATTGGATATACAACAAATCCTTTCACTCGTGAAAAAATTCGACACCACTATCCCATCAGTGGCATTACTCTTCGCCGCCTGTGCTAAATCAGCACAATTTGGCTTCCACCACTGACTTCCTTCAGCAATAGAAGGCCCTACTCCCGTTTCCTCCCTACTTCACTCCAGCACTATGGTTGTCGCAGGAGTCTTCATATTAATCCGAATATCCCCCATAATCGCACAACAACAAGCTGTCCTATCTGCATGCTTGCTCCTAGGCGCCTCAACCACCCTATTAGGTGCAACCTGTGCTTTGACTCAGTTTGATATAAAAAAAATCGTGGCTTACTCTACAACTAGTCAACTAGGCCTAATAATAGTTGCGATTGGTCTTGGCCAACCCCATCTAGCTTTCCTTCACATCTGTACTCACGCCTTCTTTAAAGCAATACTATTCATCTGTTCCGGGACTATTATTCATTACCTTAATGATGAACAAGACATCCGAAAAATAGGAGGCCTACAAAATTTAGCCCCTGTAACATCATCATGCATAGTTATTGGCTCCCTTGCCCTCACGGGCACTCCTTTTTTAGCAGGCTTCTTCTCTAAAGATGCAATTATTGAATCATTAAGTGCCTCCTGCGTAAACGCCTGCGCCTTTGTCCTCATCATCATTGCCACCTCTTTCACTGCTGCCTATAGTATCCGGCTCATTTACTATGTTCTTCTCGGCCACCCCCGATTCTCTCCCCGCCCTTCCCTCGACGAGAGCAACCCTGCCGTGTTAGTTCCCCTCATCGCCCTAGCCGTAGGCAGCATTATTGTAGGTATATTAATTACCTGCAACGTTATCCCCACAAAAACACCCGTCCTCACTTTACCCCCCGCACTAAAACTAGTCGGACTTATTGCATCAATCTTTGGGTTTATTATAGCATACGACATTACACGATTAACCCACCTATACCCCGAGGAATCCTTTTCCCCTAAACATACCTTACCGGCCCTAGTACCACTCATCTTCTCTTCTTTACTAGGCTTTATCCCCTCTATCTTCCACCGCCTCTTGCCCCTTATCTCTCTACTCCTAGGACGTTCTATCGCCTCCCAAATCATTGACTATATTTTGTCAAAAAAAATTGGCCCAAAACTTCTTTCGAAACTTAACAAAATGATGGCCACCCACACTAACGACCTCCAACGAGGCCTAATTAAAATCTACCTAACTTTCTTCCTCATGACCCTAATCATTGCCCCAATCCTCATCTCCCACTACTACACCTAACTGCCCGCAGAGCCCCCCGGCTTAAACCCCGGGTTAATTCTAGCACCACAAACAAACTTAACAGCAATGCCCATCCCCCAATGACTAATGTCCCACCCCCCACCAAGGAGTATAGCAAGGCGACTCCCCCTACGTCGCCTCGCACCACTATTATTTCAGCTACTTCCTCACCTGTAAGCCAGACTCCTCAAACCCAGGTAGAGTCTGCTCAAATAAAAAACACACCACCTACCACTAGAACATAGCTTATAATTAAATTTACTAAAGGCCCACTCACTCACCCCTCTGGATAAGGCTCTGCTGCAAGAGCAGCACAATAAGCAAAAACTACTAACATGCCCCCCAGATAAATTAGTAAAAATACTAATGATAAAAACGATCCCCCGTGGCCAACTACAATGCCACACCCTATAACTGCCGCAACTACCAAACCCAACGCAGCAAAATAAGGTGAAGGATTAGATGCCACACCTACAATCCCTAGAATCAACCCTGATAATATGATTATTCATATAGTCGCCATGGTTCGCACCAAGATTCTAACTCGAACTTATGGCTCGAAAAGCCATCGTTGTCCATTCAACTATGCGAACCATCATGTCTGTGTTTCGAAAATCACATCCACTTATTAAAATTGCTAACGACGCACTAATTGACCTTCCTGCCCCAGCAAGTCTCTCATCATGATGGAACTTTGGGTCCCTACTTGGACTCTGCCTTATTTCTCAAATTGTTACAGGACTTTTCCTTGCAATACACTACACACCTGACACCGCATCCGCCTTTTCCTCCGTAGCACATATCTGTCGTGACGTAAACTATGGCTGACTCATCCGAAACATACATGCCAATGGCGCCTCATTCTTCTTTATCTGCATTTACCTTCACATCGGCCGAGGCCTTTATTACGGGTCATACCTCTACAAAGAAACATGAAATATCGGAGTCATCCTGCTTCTCCTAGTTATAATAACCGCATTCGTTGGGTACGTCCTTCCTTGGGGTCAAATATCCTTCTGAGGGGCAACCGTAATCACAAACCTCCTCTCTGCTTTCCCTTACATTGGAGACTCCCTAGTTCAGTGAATTTGGGGAGGCTTTTCAGTAGACAACGCTACCCTTACACGATTCTTTGCTTTCCACTTCCTTCTTCCTTTCATTATTCTAGCACTGACTATAGTCCACCTTATTTTCCTCCATGAAACAGGCTCAAACAACCCCCTTGGCCTAAACTCGGACTCAGACAAAATCTCTTTCCACCCTTACTTCTCTTATAAAGACCTTCTGGGCTTCGCATTACTTTTAATTGCACTAGCATCTGTGGCGCTATTCGCCCCCAACCTGCTAGGTGACCCAGACAACTTCACCCCCGCAAACCCACTAGTAACCCCTCCCCACATCAAACCTGAGTGGTATTTCCTCTTTGCATATGCGATTCTACGGTCAATTCCAAACAAGCTTGGAGGCGTCCTTGCACTTCTCTGCTCTATCCTTGTCTTAATGCTTGTTCCCATTCTTCACACATCTAAACACCGAAGCTTAACCTTCCGACCTTTAACACAATTCTTCTTCTGAATCCTAATCGCAGACGTCATCATCCTTACCTGAATCGGAGGCATGCCCGTAGAAGACCCCTACATTATCATCGGTCAGATCGCATCCTTACTCTACTTCTTATCATTTACCGTTCTCATACCGGGCGCAAGCTGAATTGAAAACAAGACTCTTTTCAACTGATAAATCTTTATAGTTTATAAGTATAAGTAGCTCAGTCGTCAGAGCTCCGGTTTTGTAATCCGGGGGCCGAAGGTTAAAATCCTTCCTTCTACAACATAATACATAAATACTTTTCCGGGCTCTGCCTCACGTCCATCAAAGAGGGAAGGATTAAACTTCCATCTCTAGCTCCCAAAGCTAGTATTTTTTAAAGGTGAAACTACTCCTTGATTCTATACAAACATATACATATCTTTCCTCCACACATAAATCCTAAGCTTCAATTAAACATAAACACAAGATTTTATGAAATAAATACATACATGTATAATCAACATTCATCTATATCAAACATTTATCATTATGGTCTCATCTGGTCATAATTGAACCCCCCATATCTATTCATGAAGGTCAAGGACAGTAATTGTGGGGGTTTCACAACTGCACTATTCCTGGCATTTGGTTCCTTCTTCAGGGACATAATTGAAACATTCCTCACTCGTTCATTGACGCTTACATAAGTTAATGCTTTCATACATACATATCGTTACCCAGCAAACAATCATTCAGGTGTATGGGGTTTTCAATTTTTTTCTTCCCCTTCATCCACTTTCCTGTTTATAAAACATGTAATAAGGTGGAACATTTAGAAATAGCTTAAGGTATTTGGCAAGCCTCAATTAATTCCTGACATAAAATGAAGACAGACATAACTGATCTCAAGAGCATAATATATCTCACGCTATCCTGGGTTTCTTCACCTATATTAATAAAAGATATTTTAGGTCTTTATTTAAGCTTGCTAGACGTTAAACCCCCCTACCCCCCTAAAATTTTATTCTGCAAACCCCCCGGAAACAGGAAAATTTTAGAAGTGTTTAAATTACTTTTTACCCTACTAACCAAGACAAATCCAGAAAAATTAAAAATGAGAATTAAAATTAATTTACTTTAAAGCGTTAAAATTTTGATACTTTAAATTTATTATCTTAAAATTTCAACGCTATAAGGACATCACACTAAACACTGGCTATCAAGACATTTTTTATTGTATTATGTACACCCTTATTTCCTATTACATTTACAACCGCCC